AAGAGAAGAAAAGCAGAGTGAATAAAAAAAAAAAAAAAAAAAAATCTATTTAAAAAAATTTATATATAAATAAATTTTTTATGGTTTGATTATTTTATTTAAAACTTATTTTACATATAAATTTTAGTATTAATTTTATATTATTTAAATAATATTCATATTTTATAAGTAGTAATTAATATTAAATATTTAAGAAATTAAGATTTAGTAATGTTTAAATTAATAACAAATTTTGTGCCAGCAGTTGCGGTTATACAAAAATTAAATTAAATTTTATTGATAATTAATAAATAATTTTTTTTTATAATAAAAATTTTAAATTATTAGGTGAAATTTTAATTTAATGAAATTTTATGTTAATTTTATGATTTAATAAATTTTATAAAAAACTAGGATTAGATACCCTATTATTAAAATTTAAAATTAAAATATCAAAATAGTAAATAATTATTTATTGAAACTTAAATAATTTGGCGGTATTTTAGTTCATTTAGAGGAATCTGTTTAATAATTGATAATCCACGAATAAATTTACTTAATTTATTATTTTGTATATCGTTGTTAAAAAAATATTTTTTAATAAAATTAATATTTAAAAATTATTATATAAATTTAAATCAGATCAAGATGCAGATTATAATTAAGAATATAATGGATTACAATAAATTTATTTAAATGAATTTTATTTTGTAATAAATAATTGAAAGTGGATTTAAATGTAATTTTATTTAATTTGATAAAGTGATTAAAAATTAAAATATGTACATATTGCCCGTCGCTTTCATATATTTATAAAATTGAAATAAGTCGTAACAAAGTAGAGGTACTGGAAAGTGTTTCTAGAAAGAACAAATTAGAGCTTGAGTTTAAAGTATTTCATTTACATTGAAAAGATATTAAAAATTAATTAATTTGAGGGGAAAAATTAGTTATTTTAAATTATAATAAAAAAATTTTTAAATAAAAGTATTTAATGGGGGTTAAAGTATTTTTATAGAAAAAATTGATTGATTTTATAGTAAATTAGTATTGTGAAAGAATTGTGAAATAATTGAAATAATAAATTATTAAAAAGTAATTTTAATTTGATGTATCTTGGGTATCAGAGTTTATTAATAAATATTTATAAAAAAAAAATTCTCGAATTTAGAAGAGATAATTAATTTAATAAAGTTATTGTGGCAAAAATATTTTAAATAATTAATTAGAGATGAGATGTTAATCGTTTTTAAATATATCTAGTTTTTTTAGAAAAAAATTTAATTTTATATTAATTTTATTTAAATTATTAATTAGTTAATAATTTCATTATGATTTAATTTTATATTTTAAGGGATAAGCTTTAATTTAAATTTATATAAATTTTAATAAAATTTTAATTGAAATTTTTATGATTTATATTGTTAATAAAATTTAGTTTATTATAAATAATTTCATTTAAAATAAAATTTAATATATTATTTTATGTATTTATAAGAAAGAATTATTAAATAAGAAAATAATTGTTATAATGATAAAATTAGTATATAAAAATTAATTGAAATATAATTTTTTTATTTAAATTAATTAAAAGGAATTCGGCAAAATTTTATATTCACTTGTTTATCAAAAACATGTCTTTTTGAAATTAATATAAAGTCTAATCTGCCCACTGATTTTACATTAAAGGGCTGCAGTATTTTGACTGTACAAAGGTAGCATAATCATTAGTCATTTAATTGATGACTTGTATGAAAGATTGGATGAAATATAAACTGTCTTTTAATTAAATATAGAATTTAATTTTTTAATTAAAAAGTTAAAATAAGTTAAAAAGACGAGAAGACCCTATAGAGTTTTATAAATAAGTTAATTGGGATGAAAATGGATTTATAAAAAAAAATTAAAATTTAATTTATTTATTTTATTGGGGTGATAGAAAAATAAGTAAAACTTTTTATATATATTTACATAAATAAGTGATTATATGATCCATTAATAATGATTATAAGAAAAAATTACCTTAGGGATAACAGCGTAATTTTTTTTTTTAGTTCATATAAGAAAAAGAGTTTGCGACCTCGATGTTGGATTAAGATAAAATTTAAATGCAGAAGTTTAAAATTTTTGATCTGTTCGATCATTAAAATCTTACATGATCTGAGTTCAAACCGGTGTAAGCCAGGTTGGTTTCTATCTTTTAAATATTAAAATATTTTAGTACGAAAGGATTAAATATTTAAATTAAATTTATTTTGTTGAATATTATTAAATTATATTTTATAAATATATTTTTTTTTATTATATAAAGTTATATAATATTAATATATATATATATATATATATATTAATACTATTTTGGCAGAAAAAATGTAATGATTTTAGAGTTCATTAATATATAAATTTAATTATATAGATAGTAAATGTTTATGTTTGATATTTATTTGATTATAGTTGGTTTATTAGTTTTAATTATTGGGGTTTTGGTTGGGGTTGCTTATTTGACTTTATTAGAGCGTAAAGTATTAGGTTATATTCAAATTCGTAAGGGACCTAATAAGGTGGGATTAATAGGTATTTTACAACCTTTTTCAGATGCAATTAAATTATTTACTAAAGAACAAACTTATCCTAATTTTTCTAATTATATTTGTTATTATTTTTCTCCTGTTATTAGATTTATTTTATCATTAATAATTTGATTATTAATTCCTTATTATTTTAATTTGATTAGATTTAACTTAGGTATTTTATTTTTTTTGTGTTGTACTAGATTAGGAGTTTATACTGTAATAGTTGCTGGTTGATCTTCTAATTCTAATTATGCTTTATTGGGGGGATTACGAGCTGTTGCTCAAACTATTTCTTATGAAGTTAGATTAGCTTTAATTTTAATATCTAGAATTGTTATAATCATGGATTTTAATATTTTAAAATTTTTTTTTTATCAAGAGATTTTATGGTTTATTATTTTAATATTTCCTTTAAGAATATGTTGATTAAGATCTAGATTAGCTGAAACTAATCGTACTCCTTTTGATTTTGCTGAAGGGGAAAGTGAGTTAGTTTCTGGGTTTAATGTAGAGTATAGAAGAGGTGGATTTGCTTTAATTTTTTTAGCTGAATACTCTAGAATTTTATTTATAAGAATGTTATTTGTTTTATTTTATTTAGGGGGGTTTAATTTGGGGTTTATTTTTTATTTAAAATTGACATTTATTTCTTTTTTATTTATTTGAGTTCGAGGTACTTTACCTCGTTATCGTTATGATAAATTGATATATTTGGCTTGAAAAAGATATTTACCAATTTCTTTAAATTTTTTATTATTTTTTTTAGGATTTAAGATTTTTTTATTATAATTTAATTTTTTTTTAGTATAAATTAATAGAAATAGATTTCTTTCTTAAGTTTTCAAAACAAATGCTTATTAACAAGCTCATTAATTTATTTAATTAAATAGTAAATTATCTCAATATTTACCGGTAAGAGGGTTAATAATAAAATATGAGAAATAAAAAATTGTTAATAATTGTCCTGTGATGATATAAGGGTCTTCAACTGGTCGAGCCCCAATTCAAGTTAATAAGATAATGATTGTTACTATTATTCAAAATAAGAATTGATTAATAGGATAAAATTGAATTCCTTGAATTTTTTTATTGGAAGTAATTGGTAAAATAATTAAAATTAAGATAGATATTACTAGGGCAATTACTCCCCCTAATTTATTAGGGATTGATCGTAAAATTGCATAAGCAAATAAGAAATATCATTCTGGTTGAATGTGAACTGGGGTAACTAGAGGATTTGCTGGGATAAAATTATCAGGATCTCCTAATAAATATGGATTTGTTAAAGTTAGGGTAGTTAATAAAAATAATATGATAATAAATCCAATTAAGTCTTTGAATGTAAAAAAAGGGTGGAATGGAATTTTATCTAAATTTCTATTTAATCCTAATGGGTTATTAGATCCTGTTTGATGTAAAAATAGTAGGTGAATTATTGTTATTATTAGGATTACAAATGGTAATAAGAAGTGAAAGGTATAAAAACGAGTTAAGGTAGCGTTATCTACAGCAAATCCCCCTCAAATTCAGTTAACTAATATAGTTCCTAAATATGGAATAGCTGATAATAAATTAGTGATAACTGTTGCTCCTCAAAAAGATATTTGACCTCAAGGTAATACATATCCTATGAATGCTGTAGCTATTAATAAGAATAAGATAATTACTCCCACTATTCATGTGTATTTTAAATTAAATGATTCATAATAAATTCCACGTCCAATATGTAAATAAATACAAATAAAAAAAAATGAAGCTCCATTTGCATGAAGGGTTCGAATTAATCAACCATAATTTACATTTCGGCAAATATAATTTACTCTGTAAAATGCTATTTCAATGTTTGCTGTATAATATATAGTTAAAAATAATCCTGTTAAAATTTGGATAATTAAACATAAAGCTAATAAAGATCCAAAATTTCATCAAGCTGAAATGTTTGAGGGAGATGGTAGATCAATTAATGATCCATTAATAATTTTTAAAATAGGATGAGTTTTTCGAATGGTTATATATTTATTTATCATTTATTTTTTTTTTTTAATTCAATGATGATCGAATAGGCCCATAAAAAATATTAGTGATTTTTACTACTGCAATTAAAGTAATAAATAAATAAATTACTAATATTATTATAATTAAAAATGTTTGATTATTATATAATTTTCTTAGGTTAATTTTATTTTCATTATTAAAAAATAATATTATTTCATTAAAGTTATTTATATCTGAATTTATTGAAAGATTTATTCAAGATATATTATTTGTATATATATAATAAATTATTAATGTTATAATTAAACTATAAAAACAAATTTTTTTAAAATTGATTAAAGGTTTAAATATTTCATTTGAGGCAATTCTTGATACATAAATAAATAATACTAATAGTCCTCCTAAGAATGTTAAAAATAGAATATACGAAAATCAATAAGTTTTAATTATTATTCCAGATAATAAACAAGTTAATAAAGTTTGAATTAAAATTATTAATCCTATAGATAAAGGATTATTTAAAAATAATATGAAAAATGAAATTATAATTAATATGAATGAAAAAGTTATTTTTAATATATCAAATCAAAGAATAGTTTAATTAAAATAATAATTTTGGAGATTATTGATAAAGAAATTCTTTTTCTTTGAAGTTTTTAAAGTAAATAACTTAACTTTGATTTACAAGACCAATATTTTTTTAAACTATAAAAACAAATGATAATTTTAAATATATGAATTATTTTTATTTTAATGTTTATTTTAGGTAATTTAATTTTTATTTCTAAACATAAACATTTATTAGTTATTTTATTGAGATTAGAGTTTATTGTTTTAAGAGTATTTTTTTTTTTATTGGTTTATTTAAGATTTATCGATTATGATATATATATGTTAATATTATTTTTAGTTTTTTCAGTTTGTGAGGGGGCTTTAGGGCTATCTATTTTAGTTTCTATAATTCGAACTCATGGAAATGATTATTTTCAAAGATTTAATTTATTGTAATAAGTTGAAGATAAATTATTATTAAAAATATAAATGATAAAATTTTTAGTTATAATAATTTTTATTATTCCTTTTTGTTTTGTAAAAAATATATTTTGAATGGTTCAAATAATATTATTTTTATTGATGTTTTTATTTATAAATTTGAGAATAAGATTAAATATGTTTTGTAATTTAAGTTATATAATATCTTGTGATATTATATCTTATGGTTTAATTATATTAAGAATTTGAATTTCTATTTTAATGATTATGGCTAGAGAAAATTTACATAAAATAAATTTTTATGTAAATTTTTTTTTATTTAATGTTATTTTTTTATTAATTATATTATATTTAACTTTTAGAATGATAAATATATTTATATTTTATTTATTTTTTGAGGGAAGATTAATTCCTACTTTAATATTAATTATTGGGTGGGGGTATCAACCTGAGCGAATTCAAGCTGGTATATATTTATTATTTTATACTTTATTTGTTTCATTACCATTATTAATGGGAATTTTTTATGTTTTCAATGGAATATATTGTATAATAATTTATTTTTTAAAGTTTTTTAATTTAAATATATATATATTATATTTTTCAATAATTTTAGCTTTTTTAGTAAAAATACCTATGTATTTTGTTCATTTATGATTGCCTAAAGCTCACGTAGAAGCTCCTGTTTCTGGGTCTATAATTTTAGCTGGGATTATGCTAAAGTTAGGGGGGTATGGTTTATTACGATTATTAATTTTTTTACAAGAAATTAATTTAAAATTAAATTATATTAGAGTGGTTGTGAGATTAATTGGGGGGTTTTATATTAGTTTAAAGTGTTTTTGTCAAGTAGATATTAAGTCATTGATTGCTTATTCTTCTGTGGCTCATATAAGAATTGTTATTAGAGGTATTATAGTAATGAATTATTGAGGATTTATTGGATCTTATATTTTAATAATTGGTCATGGTTTATGTTCTTCAGGGATATTTTGTTTAGCTAATATTAGTTATGAGCGTTTAAGTAGACGAAGATTATATATTAATAGGGGAATAATAAATTTTATACCTTCTATAAGATTGTGGTGGTTTTTATTAATATCTTCGAATATAGCCGCCCCCCCTAGATTAAATCTTATAGGTGAAATTAGTTTAATTAATAGAATAATAAGATGATCTTGGATTTCTATATTGATATTGATGTTAATTTCTTTTTTTAGTGCTGGTTATAGTTTATATTTATATTCATTTGTTCAACACGGTAAATATTATTCAGGTATTTATAGATATTATACAGGGGTTTCACGGGAATATTTAATGTTAATATTACATTGATTACCTTTAAATATTTTAGTTTTAAAGATTGATTTTAGAATAATTTGATTTTAATTTAAATAATTTAAAAAAAAATATTGATTTGTGGTGTCAAAAATATGAGGAAATTCATTTTAAATTATTAATCATTTAAAATATTCAGTTTGTTTTATTTCATTTATTTTTTTATTTTTAATGAGATTATTAAATTTTTTTTTTATGGTATATTTTATTATAAATAATATAATTATTTTATTAGAGTGGGAGATTATTTCTTTTAACTCAACATCAATTATTATGTCTATTTTATTAGATTGAATATCTTTATTATTCATGATATTTGTTTTTTTAATTTCTTCTGTAGTTATTTATTATAGAAAAAGATATATAATTTCTGAATTGAATTTGATACGATTTATTATTTTAGTTTTATTATTTGTTTTTTCAATAATATTGTTAATTATTAGACCAAATATTATTAGAATTTTATTAGGTTGAGATGGGTTAGGATTAGTTTCTTATTGTTTGGTTATTTATTATCAAAATTTAAAATCTTATAATGCGGGGATATTAACAGCTCTAAGAAATCGAGTTGGGGATGTTTTTATTCTTATAGCTATTTCTTGAATATTAAATTATGGAAGTTGAAATTATATTTTTTATTTAGAGTTTATGAATAATGATTGAGAGATAAATATAGTTGGGTCTTTAATTATTGTGGCTGCAATAACAAAAAGTGCTCAGATTCCGTTTAGATCTTGATTACCTGCAGCAATAGCTGCTCCAACACCTGTTTCTGCTTTAGTTCATTCTTCAACTTTAGTTACAGCTGGGGTTTATTTATTAATTCGATTTAATATATTATTATTAGATATGTTTTTTTTTAAGTTATTATTATTATTATCAGGTTTAACTATATTTATAGCTGGTATTTCAGCTAATTATGAATTTGATTTAAAAAAAATTATTGCTTTATCAACTTTAAGTCAATTAGGGTTGATAATAAGAATTTTAAGTATAGGATTACCTGATTTAGCTTTTTTTCACTTATTAACTCATGCTATATTTAAGGCTTTATTATTTATGTGTGCTGGAGTTATTATTCACATGATAAATGATATACAGGATATTCGTTTTATAGGGGGGGTTAGAATATATATTCCTTTGACTTCCTTATGTATAAATATTTCTAACATAGCTTTATGTGGGATTCCCTTTTTAGCTGGGTTTTATTCTAAGGATTTAATTTTAGAGATAGTTAGATTTAGAAATTTAAATTTAATAATTTTTTTTTTATATTATTTTTCAACTGGGTTAACTATATTTTATACTTTTCGTTTATTAATATATTTAATAGTGAATGATTATAATTTAATAAGAATTTATAATTTATATGATGAGGATTATGTTATATTAAAGAGAATATTTGTTTTATTATTTATAAGAATTATTAGAGGAAGATTTTTAAGATGAATAATTTTTTCTTATCCTTATATAGTTTATTTACCTTTTAATTTAAAAATAATGGTAATTTATGTGAGATTAATTGGAGGGTTAATAGGTTATTTAATTAGAAATATAGGAATTTATTCTGTTAATAAGTTTATTATAACTTATAATTTAAGAAATTTTTTAAGAATTATATGATTTATACCTAATTTAACAACTTATGGATTAAGATATTATTTTTTAAGTTTTGGACAAAATTTATTAAAGAGTATTGATTTAGGTTGAAGAGAGTTGTATAGAGGTTATGGGATATTTAAAATTTTAAAGAAATATTCTGTATTTTATAATATTTATCAAATTAATAATTTTAAAATTTATTTATTTAGATTTGTTATTTGAATAACGATTATTTTATTTATGTTATTATTTATTAATTAATTTAAATAGCTTATAAATTAGAGTGTAATATTGAAGATATTAAGGAGATAAAATTATCTTTAAATAAATAATGGATATATATATATATATATATATATATATATATATATATGTGTGTGTGTGTGTTGTGTGTATGGTGGTATATTTATAAAAAAAAATAAGTTTTTTTATTTTTACAATGAAAATGTAAAGTTTTAATTAAACTATATAAATAGAAATATTAATGGAATTTAACCACTAAAAATTAAGTTAGCAGCTTATTTTTAATCTTTATATTTCTATTAATTTAATTGGAATTACACATTCATTTTTATCATTAACAGTGATATACCTCTACTTTGGTTTCAATTAATATTTAAGTTGTAAAATAAATTTTTTACAATTTAATTAAAATTTTAAATAAGGAGTTTACTTAAACTCTTTCTTTTAAGTCGAAATTAAATGCAATAATTGCTTCTTATTTAAGATAAATTATAATTAATAATATTTTTTGAATGCAAATCAAATGTTTTTGTATTTAAACTATAATCCTAGTCCTAGTTTGTTCAATTTAATATATTTTGATTTCATTCATGATATAAACCAATTAATAAAATACAAATAAAAAAAAATCTAATTTTTACTCAAAAAATAAAATTTACTAATTTAAATAAGGGAATAATAGGGAAAATAAGTGCAATTTCTACATCAAAAATTAAAAAAATAACAGTAATTAGAAAGAAGTGTAGGGAAAAAGGGATTCGAGCGGAAGATTTAGGGTCAAATCCACATTCAAAAGGAGAGCATTTTTCTCGGTCGGAGAAAGTTTTTTTAGATAAAATAATAGATAGGAATATTATGATATTAGAAATTAATATAATAATTAATAAGATATTTGTTATTAAAATGATTATTTACATTAAAATTATTTTTAAACCTTTTGATTGGAAGTCAAATATACTAAATATATTATATAAATAATTAATTTCCCCATCAATAAATTGAAATGTAAAGGAATAATCATACTACATCTACAAAATGTCAATATCAAGCTGCTGCTTCGAATCCAAAATGATGATTGCTTGAAAAATGGTTGTTTAGGTGTCGAATTAAACAAATTAGTAAAAATAATGTTCCAATAATAACATGTAATCCATGAAACCCTGTAGCCATAAAAAATGTAGAACCATAAATACTATCTGCGATAGTAAAAGGGGCTTCAAAATATTCATAAGCTTGTAAAATAGTGAAGTAAATTCCTAAGATAATTGTAATAAATAAACCTTGAGTTATTTGAGAGTTGTTATTTTCTATAATAGCATGGTGAGCTCATGTAACAGATACTCCTGATCTAATTAAAATAATTGTATTTAATAAAGGAATTTGAAATGGATTAAATGGGATAATACTTGTAGGAGGTCAAATAGCTCCAATTTCAATATTTGGGGCTAATCTTCTATGAAAGAATGCTCAAAAAAAAGAAACAAAAAAAAAAATTTCAGAAACAATAAATAAAATTATTCCTCAACGAAGTCCCTTTACCACTAAAATAGTGTGTTTACCTTGTAAAGTTCCTTCACGACAAATATCTCGTCATCATTGATATATTGTTAAAATAACAATTAAATAACCTAATATTAATAAGTTTATGTTAAAATTATGGAATCATTTTACTATACCTGTAACAAGTACCATTACTCCAATAGCTCCTGTTAAAGGTCATGGGCTATAATCTACTAAATGAAAGGGGTGATTAAAGTTTGTTTTCATTAATTTACTTCGCTAGAATATAAAGTTCTTAAAATTGCAATAACATAAGATTGAATTACTGCAACAGCTGATTCTAAGATTAATAATAAAATTTGAATAATAATTAAAATTATAATAAAATAATTATTTATTCTTGGTCCAGTTCCTCTAAGAAGGGTTATTAATAAATGTCCAGCAATTATATTTGCAGTCAATCGAACGGCTAAAGTTCCAGGTCGAATAATGTTTCTGATAGTTTCAATTAAAACTATAAAAGGTATTAAAATAGATGGAGTTCCTTGAGGAATTATATGAATGAATATATGTTGAGAATTATTAATTCATCCGTAAATTATAAATCTTAATCATAAAGGTAAAGAGATTGATAAAGATAAAGTTAAATGGCTTGTTCTAGTAAAAATATATGGGAATAAACCTAAAAAATTATTAAATAAAATAAATGAAAATATAGAAATAAAAATAAAAGTAGAACCTTGAAAATAATTATTTTTTAGTAAAGTTTTAAATTCATTATGAAGTTTTAATAAAATAAAATTTCAAAGATAAAAATGTCGATTAGGAATTAATCAAAATGAATAAGGAATGAAGAAAATTCCTAAGATAGTTCTAATTCAATTAAAGGGAATGTTAAATAAATTAGTTGAGGGGTCAAAAATTGAAAATAAATTACTTATCATTTTCAATTAAGATTTTTTAATTTAATATTTAACTTATTATTTTTATTTGAAATTTTTTTATTAAAAATATAATAATTTATAATATTAAAGATTAAATAAACTAATAAAAAAAAAAAGAAAGAAATTAATCAATTAATTGGTATTATTTGTGGGATAAAAGAATATTACAATATAAGTAATAATTTAAATTTGACATATTTATGTTATAAGTTTAACTAATTCTTTATTTAAATGATTTAAGGTTAATTAATATTCATTAGAAGTAATTGCTAATTTACTATAAAGTGGTTTAAGAGACCAATACTTGCTTTCAGTCATCTAATGAAGAATAGTTGTTAATTCAATTAATAAAATTTTTAATTGAAATTCTTTCAATTATAATAGGTATAAATCTATGATTTGCCCCACAAATTTCTGAACATTGACCATAAAAAATACCAGGGCGGTTAATGAAAAAATTAGTTTGATTTAATCGTCCAGGATTAGCATCTACCTTAACCCCCAAGGATGGAACAGTTCATGAGTGGATAACATCTGTAGCTGTTACTATAATTCGAATTTGATTGTTTATTGGTAAGATAATTCGGTTATCTACATCTAATAATCGAAATCCATTTGAAGATAATTCATTAGAGGGGATTATATATGAATCAAATTCAATATTATGGAAATCTGAATATTCATAACTTCAATATCATTGATGTCCAATTGATTTTAAGGTGATTAATGGGTTATTTAGTTCATCTAATAAATATAATAAACGTAAAGAAGGTAATGCAATAAAAATTAAGGTAATTGCTGGTAAAATAGTTCAGATTAATTCAATTATTTGTCCTTCTAATAAAAATCGGTTAATATATTTATTAAATAAAAGTCTTGTTATTAAATAACCTACTAAAATTGTAATTATAATAAGAATAACCAAGGTGTGGTCATGAAAAAAAATAATTTGTTCTATTAAAGGAGATGCTCCATTTTGTAAATTAAGATTTGATCATGTTGCTATTTCTAAAAAAAGGATAATCCTTTATAAATGGGGTTTAAATCCATTACATATAGTCTGCCATATTAGAATAAGTTTCTTAAAATAGGTAATTCACTATATGAATGTTCAGCGGGAGGTAGATTTTGGTATCATTCAATTGAAGATGATATATTTAATGTAAATAAAGCAATTCGTTGGTTAATTAAAGATTCTCAAATAATAATTAATATAAATATAATAGCTAATAAGGAAATATATGATCCTAAAGATGAAATAATATTTCATGAGATATAAGAATCAGGATAATCTGAATAACGTCGAGGTATTCCTGCTAACCCTAAAAAATGTTGGGGAAAAAAGGTTAAATTTACCCCAATAAATATAATGAAAAATTGAATTTTTAGTAAATAAGGATTTAAGGATAATCCTGTAAATAAAGGATATCAGTGAATAAATCCCCCTAAAATAGCAAATACAGCCCCTATAGATAGAACATAGTGAAAATGAGCTACTACATAATAAGTATCATGAAGAGTAATATCAATAGATGAATTTGATAAGATTACTCCTGTTAAACCTCCCACTGTAAATAAAAATACAAATCCTAATCTTCATAAAATAGAAGGAGAGTAATTAATTTGTGTACCGTGAAAAGTAGCTAATCATCTGAAAATTTTAATACCTGTTGGTACAGCAATAATTATTGTTGCTGATGTAAAATATGCTCGGGTATCAATATCTATTCCTACAGTAAATATATGATGAGCTCACACAATAAATCCTAGTAAACCAATTGCTAGTATTGCATAAATTATTCCTAAACAACCAAATGTTTCTTTTTTTCCTCTTTCTTGTGAAATAATATGTGAAATTATACCAAATCCTGGTAGAATTAAAATATAAACTTCTGGGTGCCCAAAAAATCAGAATAAGTGTTGATATAAAATAGGATCCCCCCCTCCAGCTGGATCGAAAAAAGACGTATTTAAGTTTCGATCAGTTAAAAGTATTGTGATAGCTCCAGCTAAAACTGGTAAAGATAATAATAATAAGAATGCAGTAATTCCTACAGCTCAAATAAATAAAGGTATTTGATCAAATGACAAATTATTTAATCGTATATTAATAATTGTGGTAATAAAATTAATTGCTCCTAAAATAGATGAAATACCAGCTAAGTGGAGGGAGAAAATAGCAAGATCTACTGATCTTCCTCCATGCGCAATGTTAGAAGAAAGGGGGGGATATACTGTTCATCCTGTTCCAGCTCCATTTTCTACAATTCTTCTTGAGATAAGTAAAGTCAATGAGGGGGGAAGAAGTCAAAAACTTATATTATTTATTCGGGGGAATGCTATATCTGGGGCTCCTAACATTAGAGGTACTAATCAATTACCAAACCCTCCAATTATAATAGGTATAACTATAAAAAAAATTATAATAAAAGCATGTGCTGTAACAATAGTATTATAAATTTGATCATCTCCAATTAAAGATCCGGGGTTTCCTAATTCAGCTCGAATTAGTAATCTTAATGAAGTTCCTACTATTCCAGCTCAAATACCAAAAATAAAGTATAATGTTCCAATATCTTTATGATTTGTTGAATAAAGTCATTTTCGCTATAAAAAAAAAAATAAAATGGCTGAGATTTAAGCGATAAATTGTAAATTTATTTACGAGAAAATTCTCTTTTATTAAGGTAATTTAGCTTTATATTCATGAATGATATAAAATTGCAAATTTTAAGGAGTAGAATTTTCTATTAAGGCTTAAAGAATAATTTCTTTATAAACAATTTTGAAGATTATTAGTTTAATTTAACTTAAAACCTTAATAAAAAAAAAAAGTTCTGAAAATTATTCCTGTTAAGGAAATAAAAGAAAAAAAATTAATTAATAAAAAATAATTATTTTTAATAAAAATTTTAAATCATTTTATTTTTAAATAATTAAATATGAATGCAGAATAACTAATACGAATATAAAAAAATAATATAATTAATCTTATTATAATAAAAATAAAAGTTAATAAATATATATTATTATTAATTAAGAAGTTAATAATAATTCATTTTGGGAAAAATCCAATAAATGGGGGTAAACCTCCTAAAGAAAGAAAATTAATTAATAAATTAATTTTAATAAAAAAATTTATATTATTAATAAATAATTGATTAATAAAATATATATTTAAAATATAAAATAAAAAACATATAATTCTAATTATAAATGAATATATAATTAAATAAAAAAATCATAAAGTTTCTCTAATTATAATAGATGAAAGTATTCACCCTAAATTATTAATAGAAGAAAAAGCTATTAATTTACGTAAAGAGGTTTGATTTAATCCTCCAATAGCCCCAATTACAATATTTATTAAAATAATAATAATAATAAAATTTTTATTTAAATAATAAGATAAAATAATTATGGGGGTAATTTTTTGTCAAGTTATTAAAATAAAACTATTAAATCAAGATAATCCTTCAATAATATTGGGGAATCAGAAATGAAAGGGGGTTCTTCCTATTTTTATAAGTATAGATGAATTTATTATAATAGAAATAAAGTTATTTATTTCAAAATTTTTTATAAGAATTATTTTAATGAGGATTGTAAATAAAAAATTAATAGATGCAATAGATTGGGTTAGAAAGTATTTTAGTGAAGCTTCAGTAGCTAATAAATTGTTTGAGTTTGAAATTAGGGGGATAAATCTTAAAAGGTTAATCTCTAAACCAATTCAACACCCAAATCATGAGTTAGAAGAAATAGAGATTAAAGTTCTAAAAAATAAAATAAATATGAAAAATATTTTATTAGAGTTAAATAAAAAAAAAATTTAAAATAAGAAATTAAACTTCTTTTTGAGAATTAAAAATTCAAATTATATATTTTAGTGTAAGATGCACAATAGTTTTTGATACTGTTAGATATAGTTTAATTCTATAAAATATAATAAAGGTAAAATAATTACTTAATTTATCCTATCAGAATAATCCTTTAATCAGGCACTTTATTTTTAAAAAAAAGGCATTCCTTTATATTTGGGGTATGAACCCAAAAGCTTAATTTTAGCTTATTTTTAATTAAATTTTTTTATTATTTATATGTAAATTTATTAAAAATGGTTTAAGTAATAATTTAAATTATTGTTTAATATATATGTTTATATATATATATTAAATATTTAATTTATTAATATTTATATATATATATTAAATTATAGAAAAATTAAAATTAACTATATTAATATATTGTAATTTTTATGAATATAAATTGTTTAATATTTAATTTAGGTTTTAATATTATTATTATAAATAAAATGAGAAAGAAATATTAAATTTTTAATAACTTATATTAAATATTTTAATATAAAAAAAAAAAAATCTATTT